AGACCTTTCGTTAGAAGTTCGAAAAAGTCTGCTATGAAAAAAGAGAGAGGGTTGAAATCTACACATTGATTCTTTTTCGTGATTTTTGGTGAACCGTATGCATCAAAAGGTGCATGTACGGCTCCTAAGGGATAAGATTTTATCCTAATCAACCGACTTTATCGAGAAAGACTACTTTTTTTAGGCCAAGGGGTTGATAGTGATATATCGAATCAACTTATTGGCCTTATGGTATATCTCAGTATAGAGGATGATACCAAAGATTTGTATTTGTTTATAAATTCTCCGGGCGGATGGGTAATACCCGGAATAGCTATTTATGATACTATGCAATTTGTGCAACCAGATGTACAGACAGTATGCATGGGATTAGCCGCTTCAATGGGATCTTTTATTCTCGCAGGAGGAGAAATTACCAAACGTCTAGCATTCCCTCACGCTTGGCGCCAATGAGTCTTTTATTTGAGAAAAAAAAAAAGAAGACTATGCCTTCGCCATATGAATATTAAGTAATAATAGCATGGCACTTCGAATTCGATATGCGAAATCTTTTCAAAACCATTTGATTATGTATCGAAAGAGTAGTATGAGAAAACGGGTACTTCCGATTTTATCTGATCTATCAGGAGCCTATTTCAGCGTCACAAACTTTTTTGTTTTCACACCGGAAAGCTTTTAACAATATTTATGTTATGAAAGAATATGAAAATAAAAAAAAAAACAAGATTCTTTTTACTTATATAACTTATATATATTTGATTTGAAAAAAAAAAAAAAGAAACTTTGGGATTGCTGAATAACAGACGAAATAATAAAGCAACGGAACCATCATAGTATTTTTTAACTACTCCAAAACAAAAAAAGGAAGGCTGGTTATTGGATCATTTACCGATCTAGGTCTGATAGACCCTCTCTATCTTCGATGGAAGGTAAAAACCAATTCCATAGTAGAGCCGTATGCAATACGCAAAAGATGCCTGTACGGTTGTTCAATTCTATCTTTGTTTTTTATTATTCTTTATCTCTCGCCTTATCGTGCGAGATAGAGGAACCTTTTATTATGTTATATCGTCAGGGTAATGATCCATCAACCCGCAAGTTCTTTTTATGAGGCACAAACGGGAGAATTTGTCCTGGAAGCGGAAGAACTACTGAAACTGCGCGAAACTATCACAAGGGTTTATGTACAAAGAACGGGTAAACCTTTATGGGTTGTATCCGAAGACATGGAAAGGGATGTTTTTATGTCAGCAGCAGAAGCCCAAGCTCATGGAATTGTTGATCTTGTAGCGGTTGAATAAAAAATTAGCAGGGATTCCGCACAAATACACAATTTGAGATTTTACCTTCTTACCGGATTTCATATAATATCTCTATTAATTAATCTATTAATATTAATCTATTAAATATAAGTAATTCATAATCATCGGGTTAGGATTGATCTAAACCAGCTCATTATGTAGACGATTCAACATGCCAACTATTAAACAACTTATTAGAAACACAAGACAGCCAATCAGAAATGTCACGAAATCCCCCGCCCTTCGGGGATGCCCTCAGCGCCGAGGAACATGTACTAGGGTGTATGTGCGACTCGTTCCGATCATGGACTAAGACAAAAGAGAAGAAACAAATTATTCCGGTATCAGTGATCGGTTAGGATAGAATGGAAGAACTCCATTCACTATCTTAAAAAAGAATCTATTAATAATATATATCCTTCTATTGTGTATCAAATTTATGGTTTCCGTTGGTGCAAATCCAATCACCTCAATTTGCAATTTCAGATGAGAAAGACTTCCCCATTGGTAGCAAATGCTTATCCATTAAGCAGGGGAAATCCTATTTCAAAATTAAAAAAGCGAAAAGATTATGCCCTTATTCTTGCAAGAACGGACTAACAGGGTCAGCTACCCAGCTAATCTTCATACTTAAATACCGTTACTGTATAGTTAGATTTCGTTGTGAAAGACCTATTACTAGCTATTTCATGGGTAGAGCCAAAGAGTGTGAACTGTACAAGTTAACAATAGCATTGATTAAATGAGAGAAGGGGCTCCGGTGTATAGAGAGGACCTCGCCGTTTAAGAAGTAACCATAGAAACGATGGAATCCACTATTTCTTTATCCATTTCTATTTAATTGAATATGTTTTTTTGATACCTAGTATCAATATAATTTCTTATTTCGAGGTTAAATGCTTAGAAATAAAAAGAAAAAATCGTGGTTGGGAAGGTTATAGTAGCAAAAGCCATTGGAATTTTTTATTTTATACATTGGAAGAATCCGTTTTTATTATTAATAGACTAGTAAAGGGAAAAGAATAACTGAAAGAAAAGAAATCAAATAGTTATTCATCAAAGAATTAATTATTCATCAAAGTCTCATTTATTTAATGACCAGAATTAAACGAGGATATATAGCTCGGAAACGTAGGACAAAAATTCGTTTATTTACATCAAGCTTTCGAGGGGCTCATTCAAGACTTACTCGAACTATTACTCAACAGAAAATAAAAGCTTTGGTTTCGGCTCATCAGGATAGAGATAGGAAAAAAAGGGATTTTCGTCGTTTGTGGATCAGTCGAATAAATGCAGTAATTCGTGAGAATCGAGAAAAGGTATACTATAGTTATAGTATATTAATGTATAATCTGTACAAGAGGCAGTTGCTTCTTAATCGTAAAATACTTGCACAAATAGCTATATTAAATAGGAATTGTCTTTATATGATTTCCAATGAGATCATAAAATAAAAATTCCCCGGAGACTGAACTCCGGGAAGGTAGAGTAGAGATTTGTATGATAAAATAGAATCATATGATAAAGTCGTCAAAATGAGCAACCACGTTCAATAAAAAAAGATTTATTCTTCTTCACCGATTCCCTTTTTTCTTACATACAACACGATACTCCAAATTGGATTGTCGTAGTTTTCGAACAAAACATCAATCCACATTTGATTTGAGTTTAGATTGGAATTTGAATTCAATTGAAGAGGAACCCTATTTTTTTTTTGTTTTAAGACCAGTAGTTCTAGCGGCCGACTCGCTTTTTTCAAATTGTTTTTCATTATTAAGAAAAGGTAACGAAGATAAAATACGAGCTTGTTTTATAGCAATCGTAATTAATCGTTGTTGTTTTAAAGTCAATCTATTCACCCGTCTAGATAATATTTTTCCTTGTTCACTAATAAATCGACCAATTAAACTCATGTTTTTATAATCAATTCGATCCCCCGATTGGATCGGGGGCAAACGCCTACGAAAAGATCGCTTGGATTTAAGAAAGAGTCGCTTAGATTTATCCATGGTTTGTTTATTCCTTATCCCGAAAATCCTATTTCTTACAAAATAGGATTTGTTTTGTTTCTATTTTTTTATTCTTATACTTTTGATTTTGAATATTTTGAGATATGAGATATATGTTATATAGAAAATCTCTAATATAATTTAGAACAATATGAAAAAATATACCATTTTTCATGTTCCTTGGAGGGGTCACACACAAACGATCAATTTTCTCTATTTCTTTATCTCCCCGTGAATCGTATGTTTGCAACAACAGGGACAGAATTTTCTCAATTCCAATCGACTAGGCGTATTGTGTCGATTCTTTTGAGTAATATATCTGGAAATACCCGTTGATTTCTTATTAACACTGTTTCGAACACAACTGGTACATTCCAAAATAACCCTTATTCGGATATCTTTACTTTTAGCCATGAACCTCCTTTGTGTTTTTGATTTACTTAACTCTTCTATTTTACGATTCGAATCGAAAAGGAACAAAAAAAAAAAATAATAGAAGTTGCTAACTAGAAATCAAATTATGAAGGATCTCGTTCCAATCAATATAGTATAGTAATAATTAAGTAATACAATGATTTCTAACTATATTTAGAATCACAGTACAGTATTTCCGTTTTCATTTAAGTATCCTGTATGATATTGTTGCCCCGCCTTAGCCATTATATTTCCATTTCTGGTCTCACCCTATTTATTATTAAATCGAAATGGAATTTCTTATGAAGCCTGGACCGAATTCCGAGTTTCACTGAGGCCGAATCCGACTTTATTCTTTCTCTTTTCTAATTCTAAAAATAAAAAAGAAGGAGAAGGGGGGATTAATCACAGATATTTGATTTTATCTCTAATCTTCTTCACCCCTTCCCGTGTCAATAACTAGAATGAAAAAAAGGGGAATATCAATGCATCCGGGAATAAACGATTGATCTCTATCAATAGACCTGCTAAAGCCCCGAACCATAGAGTACTTACCACTGGTGCCACGGAGAGATATGTTTTTAGATTTCGCATTTAAAATCCTCCTCCTTTATTCTTAATTCTTATTCTTTATTGTAATTTGTAATACATAATTACATATATGAATATGATCAGATGGTTATTTAGTTAATAACCACTTGTATTTGTACGCAGAATTCCTAATTCAAATTGAAATGTACAACGATTCATTAGATATTCTTTTTTTTAACAAAAAAAGAGGTCCATTTCTGCTCTGTCCGAGCATTCCCTAAAAATATTCATTTTTTTTGTTAGGCGGATTTCAGATGTATATAAGTCTTTTATTATTATTATAATTCATTTTATTATTCTAATTAATATTATATGTTATACGATATGAAACTAAAAAGAAAAAAAAGGTTTATATATCAACGGAGAAAATCAAGATGTGGAAAACAAGACAAAGATTCTTTATAATGACACTGTAAACCAATTGAAAGGGATGTAGCGCAGCTTGGTAGCGCGTTTGTTTTGGGTACAAAATGTCACGGGTTCAAATCCTGTCATCCCTATCCCTAACTATTACTTATCTTATGAGCAGTAACAAGGGATCAATTGAGACCTATTAAAATTGGACATAGATACTCAATAGAAATAAATGTATATTCTATCAATATATATGATGAGAGTTCTATATATATGGATTATGATAGTATATGCATGCAAGATGAATTGGCGTCACATAAAATTATTTATG